CAGTATCAGGAAGGACCGCTTGTGGAACCTCAATATCCACGGGCTTATTAGCTAAATGGCAATTGGCACATACAATACGTCCAGTCGCTTCTCGTGGATTTTCATAACCCTGCTGTGCAAAAACGGGATATGCATTTGAAATGGATGACCGAGTTATTATATATATCATGAGCGATACAGAAATGGATCGAGTAATCTGTGCTTTTATCCACGAAAAGGTATTTCTAGTTTGCATGGTCCAATCATTGATCCCGAAAATTTCTACAATAAATTGGGTAGGTTGCTAGTATAGTTCCCTAGCCACGATTATGCTATTTAATGGAAAAATCTTACTGCAATGCAATATAGGAGGAACTACCTGCCTGCCCCGGATGGGTAGAAATAGAAAGAGTAAGTATGATTTTGAATGCTTATGCCCAATGTAACAAAGATTATAATTGGATCAGTCAATCATTTTTTTCTTTTCAGTCATTCATTGAATGATAAATCACTACAAGCGATGGGGATACACGATTTAAATAACGGAAGATCAAATATTTCAAAATTGTATCTAGAATAACTGGAAAAGTGGAAACAAGACCAGATATAATTTGATCGTTATGATCAAATCCAAAATCTTTGTAGATAGAGCCAATCATGAGTTCCCATCCATGGGGTGAATGAAATCCGATACATAAATCCGTTAATAAAAGAATCGAAAATGCTTTTATTGTGTCGCTTAAGTTACATAGGAATTCCTGAACCCAAGAGTTAATAAAAATAAGTTCTTCATTACCCAGAATAGAATACCCACTTAGAATAACGAAACAGATTATATTTGTTGAGAAGTGCAAAATCGTATCGATACAATCCTCATTGTGCATATTGATCAATTGAATCGTTTCTTTGTGGATTCCTATACGAAGCCTTTGGAGATGTGTCTCTGGATATTCCTTTATCATTTCGTCCAACAGAAGGAGCTCCTCTAATTCTATGAATTTTTCTAGAATACTCTTTTCTTGAATATCATTCAAAAAAATTTCGGATTGCGTAGTATTCCACCAATTAGTAATCCAAGATTCCAGACTTTTATTAAATGAAAGAAAGATCCACCAAGGTAAAAAGACTATAGATGCAAAATATAGAAGGGGAATAAATGCTTTCTTTTTTGCCATTTTTTGTTCATATATAAATTGTTAAGGAACCCGTCTCATTCCTCATTCGTCGACTCTATGCGATCGAATATTTCTATCAAGTATGAGTTCTATTACAAGGTATCAAACATATGAATCTATTCTCTGTTTTTTATTTGTTTTGTGATTCGGTGATTAGTCCTTGAATTTTGAAAAATCTTGAAAGAATACAGACATAGAATAAATAGAATAACAGCCTACTTCGAATTCGAATGAAGAAATAAAAAAAAATCTTGTTTCCAGATATTTCAATTGGTCAAATTCAAAACAATTCCTTCCTTTCAATGAATACCTGAAAGAGTCACTTCAAAGAATGAATTCGGGTTTCGAGACGAAAAAACTCCCTTTCTATCAAACTATAAAAATATCCAATATTTCGAAAAAATTTCACTGCATACCCATAGCATAGTACAAAAAAATTGCGGGAAATTTCTGAATGTGAGATCAAAAATGGGTGTCAAAACGGAAAACGGAAATTGGATAGTTATCCTTATAGCAAATCCAATTGTTTGGTCATTAAAGAAAAGAGAGCAAAAGAAAGTCTAAAAAGAAACACCTATAAAAGAAAAGAGAGATAATGAATTTAATGATCTATTTGTATCTAACCTATCAATTCAAAATATTGGATCTCAAATAAAAAAATTTCTTTTTCTTTATTTCGAAATGTTTTGATATATGGGAAGAATCTATTCTTATTTCGATTTGTTACTTTTTTTTTCCTGAATTGAGTTGAATGCATTTCCATACACATAAAAGACCACCTTTTTTGTATACAAATTTGTAGAGAAAAAAAGTTTCCATTTTTTATTTTTTGTTGTTCCGTATCCATCTGCTTTAACTCGAAATGGATGTTCTGAAGAAATTTTCGTTAAGTTTTGCCATAAAATAAAAAAGGGGGTTGTAGAGTTTTTTTTATCCCCAAGTGAGAATGAAAAAGCATTCATTCTTCAGTTCATTTCAAAAAACTTCAATTGGTACACGTAAGAAATAGGCCAATTCCGCAGCTTTTTGTTCAATTTCTCGTGGAGTCAAATTCTCATCAGTACGTGTCAAGGGGATGGCCCCCTGGCCTCTGATTTCCATATAAAGGACACGACGAGTATAAATACCCTCTTTAAGTTCTATTTGGATCGACTGAATCTCTTTTATAAGGAATCGGAGGAAGATGCGACGATTTTTTCCAGGAAATCCCCAACGAAAAATACACACTATTCCTTCTTTTCTATCGAATAAATCATAACCACTACCTACATTCCACGAAATTGTGCACCACAAATAGGAGCTAATAAAGAGGCCTGCGACCCCATAGAAAGACATCACGATCCCTTGTGGAAAAAAGATTATTTGCTGAGAGGGAAATAAAGATATCAAATTCCTACCAAGATAGCTGGAAGTTCCAACCAATAAGAATCCTAATGAACCTAAAAAAAGGATAAAGGCCCAGCAGAAATTACTTGTTTTTCGAGACCCCTTTATAAGTTCTATCCATATACGTTCTGATCGCCAAGTCATACTAGATCTAGTTATATTTAATTTGAATTGAGAAAATAACCCAAAATTAAATTTGACCTTACTTACTCTTTTGGTTTTCGAAGTAACTCTCATCAACTAGCCCTATTCTGATGTGAATCTTTAGGGGTAATTCATACAATTAGTTAGATCGAAAATAATAACATCCCCATCATATGACCCTACATATCTACATACATTGACTTTCTACTTCAAACATCCAACGATCCTGATTCCCGATCTATTTATTTGTTGAACTAGAATTCATTTAACCCTATATTATATCATGTTTTCGCATGCATAAGAGCTTTTTCCTTTATGTTCGGAATAAATCTACTTTCTACTAAATAGATATCTGTGTTATGATTCAAGACTTAGACTTGAAAAATAAGATTTGGCCCCACCGGGTCTAAACAATTCTAAACAATCTTGTTTTTTTGAACATGAAGAAATAAAGAAGCCATTGCAATTGCCGGAAATACTAAGCCCACTAAAGGAACAAAAATAGATGGAAAGTTGATAGTTGTCATAGAATGGTTACCTCGATTTACTATTTGTACCTTTTTGTTATATTTTTTTTATATTGTATTGTTATAAAAATATCTTAATGAGAATTCGAATTCTATATAATTATACTAATTATATCTAAGTGAGGATAGTATATAATAAGTGCAAGGAATGTAAAACGAAATAATGAACTTATTCAGCTTTCTACATAAAATATAAAATATATATATATGTATGATAATCGACTTTTTTTTCTTCATCTTTTTTCGATCTTTTCTTCTTTTGCTCTTTCTTTTATTTGAATTCAATAAATAAAGAGCATATCGGATAAAAGTGCAAACCTATAGAAGTTTCTTACAAATTCCCAAAAGATTCTAACTAATCTGATCCAAGAGATATTCTTAGTAAAAATGGGGATTCCCGGTAAATATAGAAAGATAAAGATGCAAAAGCAAAAGGCTATATTTTTTGAATTCTTAATTTTTGAATTTCAATTATATATACAATACATATGTAAGAAGATAAGATGAAATTCGTTTTATTTGCCTAATTTCATTTCACAGAAGGAAGAAGTCGCTTTTTTTGTCTTGTTGGTAGAGGTTTCCTGATTAGTAATCAGGAATTTTAGTCAGGAATTTAAGTAAAAAATAAGTAAAAAAAAATAAATATCCGCAACTTTTAATTCTTTACTACAATTAGTATGTCACCAACGAAAACCACATTCCAGTCTTCTGATTTTTACTTTGATTAGGATAAACTAACTACTTTTTTTTGCCAAAAAGAATTGATAATTGACCTTAATTTAATGCTCGACTTGATTCAAAGGAAAGAAAGCGTGCAGCTGAAATAACTCACTTAAAACGCCTTTTAAAAGATTACGTGGTACGATTGGATCGAATAAACCCTTATGGAATAAGTATTCGGCTGCTTGTGAACCTTCAGGTACTGCCTTATTCAATGTTTGTTCAATTACTCTTTTACCCGCAAATGCTATGTAGGCATTAGGTTCGGCAATAATGATATCTCCCAACATACCAAAACTAGCTGTCACCCCACCAGTAGTAGGAGATGTAAGAATTGATACAAAAAATAACTTTTTATTTGATTGATAATTATATAAAGCAGACGATATTTTAGCCATTTGCATCAAGCTCAAACTTCCTTCTTGCATGCGTGCCCCTCCAGATGCACACACTATAATAAGAGGTATAAATTTTTTGGTAGCATACTCAATCAACCGAGTTATTTTCTCCCCTACTACGGATCCCATACTACCTCCCATAAACTTAAAATCCATAACCCCAATTGCTACGGGAATACCATTTAGTTGACCTATACCTGTTTGAACAGCTTCAGTTAACCCTGTCTTTCTTTGATAAGAATCGATACGATTTTTATAGGGTTCCTCCTCCGAATGAAATTTAATGGGATCCATAGAGACCATGTCTTCATCCATAGGATCCCAAGTACCTGGATCAATCGAAAGTTCGATTCTTTCTGAACTACTCATTTTCAAATGATATCCACATTGTTCACAAATATTCATTTGTGACTTAAAAAGTTTCTTATAATTTAATCCATAACAATTTTCGCATTGAATCCACAAATGCTTGTATTTTTTAGTTACATCAACATTATTAGAACTTCTTCTTATAGTTAAATCACTACTATTCGTGCTAGTTCTTATACTCGAACTCTTACTTTCACCGCAAATATAACGAAAAATGTAACTGTCACTGTAATAATCACTACCACTTAAAACAGAACTCTCAATACACATTTGAGAATGAAGATAACTGTCAATACAACTAA